TCAAAAAAGGGGGGTTCCTCCTTTTATCGTTGTATGTGAAAGACATGTATTCTTCAAAATAGATCGTTCTTTTTAGTTATTATCTATACTTATTTCGTGTATGTGGATAATTTTTTTAATATACTCTTTTTAATATACATTGTTTTTTTACTTTAACATATAAATATATAATAAACATACAAATATATATAATACAAATATATTTATATATACATGTATATGTGATATATATATCACATATACGTATGCGCGCACATCACACATCACATATATAAATGACATGAGGGAAAAAAATGGAAGAAAATAAGGGAAAATAAAAATTGATTAAGCCCAGAGTGCTATGTCCATAATTCAAAGTAAGGAGTATCATAAGATTTCTGATAAACATAAGTTTTTTTTATTGGGTTTCAATCCAATCAATCAGTTACACAACAAGTTAGGTAATTACTCCCTTCCCAAAATGAACTAGAATACCTAGGTTTTTTTTTAATTCGAATATAGATACTATGATCCATATTTGAATAAAAAAAGTACTCTTTTTTTGGTCTAACTCTTTTTCCTTACTATATATAGTATACTATATAATATATTTATTATACTATTATAGTATAATAAATATGTTTATTAATCACAAAAAAAAAATCAGAATAATTAAGAATCCCAATATTTGACTTTTTTTTTCATATCCTTTTTTTTGTTTATTTCTTTTATTATTGTTCCTTTCTAAAAGGATAAAAAAGATAAGAATTGGTGAATCGAGAACAATTTGTAATTATAAGAAAAAAGAGTTTCTTTTCTTATGGAACATACATATCAATATGCGTGGATAATACCTTTTCTTCCACTTCCAGTTACTATGTCAATAGGATTTGGACTTCTACTTATTCCGACAGCAACAAAAAATATTCGTCGCATGTGGGCTTTTCCTAGTGTTTTACTCTTAAGTATAGCTATGGTGTTTTCAGCCAATCTGTCTATTCAACAAATAAATGGAAGTTTTATCTATCAATATCTATGGTCTTGGACCATCAATAATGATTTTTCCTTAGAGTTTGGATACTTGATCGATCCACTTACTTCTATTATGTCAATACTAATTACTACTGTTGGAATCATGGTTCTTATTTATAGTGACAAGTATATGTATCACGATCAAGGATATTTGAGATTTTTTGCTTATATGAGTTTTTTTAATACTTCTATGCTGGGATTAGTTACTAGTTCAAATTTGATACAAATTTATATTTTTTGGGAACTTGTGGGAATGTGTTCTTATTTATTAATAGGGTTTTGGTTCACACGACCAATTGCAGCAAGTGCTTGTCAAAAAGCTTTTGTAACTAATCGTGTAGGGGATTTTGGTTTATTGTTAGGAATCTTAGGTTTTTATTGGATAACAGGTAGTTTAGAATTTCGGTATTTGCTCGAAATAACTAATAACTTAATCCAAAATAATGGGGTCAATTCTTTATTTGCTACCTTGTGTGCTTCTTTATTATTCGTCGGTGCAGTTGCTAAATCCGCACAATTCCCCCTTCACGTATGGTTACCTGATGCTATGGAAGGACCCACTCCTATTTCGGCTCTTATACACGCTGCTACTATGGTAGCAGCAGGAATTTTTCTTGTAGCTCGGCTTCTTCCTCTTTTCATAGTCATACCTTATATAATGAATTTCATTTCTTTAATAGGTGTAATAACACTATTATTAGGGGCTACTTTGGCCCTTGCTCAAAGAGACATTAAAAAAAGCTTAGCCTATTCCACAATGTCTCAATTGGGTTATATTATGTTAGCTCTAGGTATAGGTTCTTATCGAGCTGCTTTATTCCATTTGATCACTCATGCCTATTCAAAAGCTTTATTGTTTTTGGGATCCGGATCCATTATTCATTCAATGGAACCTATTGTTGGATATTCACCAGATAAAAGTCAGAATATGGTTCTTATGGGTGGTTTAACAAGATATGTTCCAATTACAAGAACTACTTTTTTATTGGGTACACTTTCTCTTTGTGGTATTCCACCTCTTGCTTGTTTTTGGTCCAAAGATAACATTCTTAATGATAGTTGGTTGTATTCACCAATTTTCGCAGTAATAGCTTATTTCACAGCAGGATTAACCGCATTTTATATGTTTCGGGTATATTTACTTACCTTTGATGGGTATTTCCGCGTTCATTTTAAAAATTACAGTAGCACGAAAAATGGTTCGTTCTATTCCATATCTCTATGGGGAAAAGGAACTCCAAGAGGAGTCAATCCAAATTTACTTTTATCAACAATGAATAAAAAGGTTTCTTTTTTTGCAAAAGAAAGATCCAAAATTGATAATAATGTAAGAAATAGGATACGATACTTTAGTACTTACTTTGGAAATAAATACACTTCCATGTATCCTCACGAATCGGACAATACTATGCTATTTCCTCTTCTTGTATTAGTACTATTTACTTTGTTGGTTGGATCAATAGGAATTTCTTTTGATCAAGGAGTAATAGATTTTGATATATTATCGAAATGGTTAACCCCATCAACAAATCTTTTACATTCAAGTTCTAATTATTCTGTAAATTTGGATGAATTTTTTACAAATGCAATTTTTTCGGTAAGTATAGCAATTTTCGGACTATTCATAGCATATATTTTATACGGATCCGCTTATTCATTTTTCCAGAATTTGGATTTAATCAATTCATTTTTAAAAGGGGGTCCTAAAAGAATTCTTGTGGACCGAATAAAAAATGTGATATACAATTGGTCATATAATCGTGGTTACATAGATATTTTTTATACTAGAGTTTTTACCGTGGGGATAAGAGGATTAACCAAACTAACTCAGTTTTTTGATAGACGTATAATTGATGGAATTACAAATGGTGTTGGTGTTGCAAGTTTTTTTATAGGGGAAGGGATTAAATATATGGGAGGTGGGCGAATCTCGTCTTATCTATTCTTGTATTTATCTTATGTATCAATATTTTTATTTATTTTTTTATTTATAATAAAATAAATTCCTAAATAACCGTTTTACGTCTTTGAGCACGCATGGATCCTTTGATTATATCCCGACGAAAATCCGATTGTTGCGAGTAACGTATCAAAGCCACCTCTTCTGCTTGATCACTATTATTAGTATTATTTGTAGTTGTAATAGGGTTGGTATTCTGATTGTTATCAGTATAAATTACTACGCGTTTGGCTTTTCTTGAACGAATTTCATGATCTTCCTTAGATTCTTCCTCATTTTCTTCCTCCTGTTCTTCCAAATCATCAGTTAATTTGTATGACCACCGAGGAACCCTTTTATGGATTTCTTCTATTCCAATAGATTTATTTCTAATTATTGTTTGATCGTTTGGATCAGTTGTAATTACATCGAATACCCATTTTAAAGCTTTTGTTTGATTTTCAAAATCAATTCTTGTTTGCTCTCTCAATAAAGAATATTTTTTAAAATGCAAAATGGGTGCAGGCTCAAAAGGAAATTCTTTGATTGAGGTTAAGGAATTACCAATATAATTCAGTAATGATTCCCTATCAGGCGGATTCTTTTGATGTTCAAATTTTCTGGAATAATTAGAATTATTAGGAAGTAGCCCATAAATCTTATTTATCCAATTGATTTCTATGGAATCCTCCGTATCTGTAGAAGTGATTAAATCATTCATGATCATATGTGAATAGAATTTTTTTATTGTTCCACGATATGGTCCCCTCAAAAAGGGGTCATACGTTTTGGGCAAGTATTTTTGTTCGTTTTCATC